GATTCAACACATTTCCACTGTAGTGTTCGAGTGGATCCTGCTATTTCCTCTCGAACCATACTAATATTATTATTTGATCAGATCATTGAATCGTTTATTTCTCTTGGAATCCATTTAATTCTTATTTTTACACACGTCTTTTTTTGGGAGGTCTACATCCATTATGTGGCATAGGTGTTACATCACGTACGAAACTTAATAGTATACCACTTCTACGAATAGCCCGTAATGCTGCGTCTCTTCCGAGACCAGGACCTTTTATCATAACTTCTGCTCGTTGCATACCTTGATCTACTACAGTACGAATAGCATCTAAAGCGGCTGCTTGCGCAGCATAGGGTGTTCCCCTTCTTGTGCCTTTGAATCCAGAAGTACCGGCGGAGGCCCAAGAAACCACTCGACCTCGTACATCTGTAACAGTTACAATGGTATTGTTGAAACTAGCTTGAACATGAATAACTCCTTTTGGTATTCTACGTCCAGTCTTACGTAAATTAATACGCCCATTCCTACGCGAACCAATTCTTTGTATAGGTTTTGCCATATTTTATCATCTCATAAATATGAATCAGAAATATATAAAAAGATATGGAGATATCCATTTTATGTTAAAACAAATCTTTTATTTTTCCCCTCTTTGAGAAACTTTAGAAAGATTATCCTTGTCTCTGTTTATGTCTCGGATTGGAACAAATCACTATAATTCGTCCGCGCCTACGGATCAGTCGACATTTTTCACAAATTTTACGAACAGAAGCCCTTATTTTCATATTTCTTACTCCTTACTTTAATTTTGAATCTATTCCTTGGAAGAAAATAAGTCTCTTGTTTTTTTTTGCTTCAAATTGTATCTTTGATGAAAGGGATTTTTTCAAAAAGAATCCATCTAATCGTTCGAATCTTTGTTCCGAAGTCTATAAATTATACGTCCCCTGGTTGAATGAATAATATTGCCTTATTTCTATTTTGATTCTATCCCCCGGCAGTGTTTGTATCAAACTGCGTCGGATCTTCCCCGAAATATAACCTAGAATTAGATCTTCATTATATAAAATATAAACGGATTCGGAGAGCATACCATTGGGAAATGATTCAGTAATTAAACCTTCATGAATCATTTTTTTTTCATTCCAGGAAACCTTTTTGAAGTATCAACTAATGGAGGAAGAGTTATATAACTCACCTTTCCTCTCTATTTCACAAATAGGAAGTTAGAGATAAAATTAGGATACCAGAGAAGGATCACCATATATAACACAAAATTTCTCCTCCAATTTTTTCTAGTCTAGCTTCTCGATCTGTCATTATGCCTCGAGAAGTGGAAAGAATTACAATTCCCATTCCACCTAAAATCTTAGGAATTTTTTTATAGTTGGAATAAATTCGTAGACCGGGTCGACTGATACGTTTTAAAATCGTTTTATATATTCCTTTCCTAGTTCTTTTATGGCGCAAGGTTGAAACCAAGAAATTTTTATTACTTTCCTGATGTTTCCGAACATTTTCAATAAAACCCTCTCGTAGGAGTATTTTAACAATGTTTTCGGTGATATTTGTGGATACTATTCGAACCGTTCCATTTTTACTCATGTTAGCATTTCTTATAGAAGTTATTATATCAGCAATAGCGTCTCTGCCCATGACGAATTATAATTATTGGTGCTTCCGAATTTGGATATAATCAACATGTTTTTTTATTTGAATACTTCAAAGTATTCATTATTTAATTAAATTTGAAATTTATTATTCAATTAATTATTAAATTTAGTAAAAGTATATGCGTGAGACACAATCTATTAATTGGGTTTATTTCAGATATCCTACTAGAACAATATCCTAATTTGATCTATGACTATGAGTCTTTATAATACCTCGGGAGCTAATGAAACTATTTTAGTAAAATTCAACTGTCTCAATTCCCGAGCAATCGCGCCAAAAACTCGAGTTCCTTTTGGATTTCCTTCTTGATCAATGACAACCGCTGCATTGTCATCATATCGTATTATCATACCGTTGTCACGTTTGAGTTCTTTACATGTACGTACAATTACAGCTCTTATTACTTCTGATCTTTCTAGAGGCATATTGGGCACTGCTTCTTTAATTACAGCAACAATAACGTCACCAATATGAGCATATCTATGATTACCAGCTCCTATGATTTGAATACACATTAATTCTCGAGCTCCACTGTTATCGGCTACATTCAAAAGGGTCTGAGGTTGAATCATATCATTTTTATTTGAATTTTTTATTTCAATGCAAAGAATGAGGAAAAAGAAGAAATAGTATTTGTCTAGAAATAAAGAAACTCGTGGTTGTTTTTTCATCCCTTTTTTATATTTAGTTTTACATCCCTATCCTGAAATAATAAATTGAGTTTTTATAGGCATTTTGCACGCAGCTATTGAAATTGCTGCTCTGGCTACAGTTTCTGAGACTCCGCCCATTTCGTAAAGTATTCGACCGGGTTTAACAACAGATACCCAATATTCGGGAGATCCCTTTCCCGACCCCATACGTGTTTCTGCGGGCCTTACTGTAATAGGTTTATCGGGAAAAACACGTACCCATATTTTTCCACCACGACGTGCATATCGTGTCATTGCTCTTCGTCCTGCTTCTATTTGTCTAGCAGTAATCCAAGCGGGTTCAAGTGCCTGAAGAGCATATCTGCCGAAGCAAATATGATTACCTCGGCAAGATATTCCTTTCATTCTTCCTCTATGTTGCTTACGAAATCTGGTTCTTTTGGGGTTATAGTTGATGGTTTTTTCCCACCTCTACTACAGAACCGGACATGAGAGTTTCTTCTCATCCAGCTCCTCACGAATGAAAGGATTCGATAATATTACGAATGCGCATGTATTTAATAACTAATACATTAAACTAAGTAATGGGATTTATTGATATTATATTTCATTTATTAGATAAGAAGCTGTATATACGGTTAGATTTGTCTATTTCTAGATATGGATAATGTTTCTTTTTTATACCGGATCCTTATTTTTTTTTTTTACTTTTCTTAAAAAAAAAATTATTGAATCAAGACAATATTGGAATCCAATAAATAATAAATAAGGGTTTCGCGGGCGAATATTGACTCTTTCCTTTTCCTGCTTTATTCGTAGGATCAATCCACAACCTCTCCGAGTAAAAAAAAAACGGTTCTTGGTTCATTCCGCCATCCCGCCTGCTCAATCATTTGGATTCTTTTAAATAGAATCCTATATAGTCACAGGTTTCGTCGTTCCTATAGCTTCTCCATTAATGATTAGGCCTGAACTCTGCAATGGAGCTCTCAACAAAATCTGTTTCCGAGTCAATCTCCTCAGTTTCTATTAACCGGAAGCTCTTTATTATTTATATATCATTTATTATTTATATATCAATCGATAGAATATTAAACAATATTAAAACAATATGAAATTAATGCTTTATTACACTGCCTTTTATTTATATGAGGTAATTCATAGACCATACATATTGGAATTATATATCATTGATATTTTTGTTCTCTCTTTCTATCACCTTTCCATTTATCCGCATCCCTTTCTTTTTTTTTATTTCAAATCCACAATCATATTTTTTTGTTATGGAACAATTCCAGTTGTTACAACTATATGATTGATCCAGTCATATAGTGACTGTTTTTGGGATCTCGACAATATGAAGCAATAAGTTAGTTATTAGTTTTTAATTTTTTTTATTTTTATATAGTAGTTGTAGTTATTGAATTAATATTAGGGATCAGTCTTTTTTTGATCCTACTAAAAACTCTAAAGAAAAAACTAACGAGTCACACACTAAGCATAGCAATTATAAATAAAAAAAAGTTAATTTCTTTTTTATTCAACCTTATAGAATTTGAATTATTTTTTTTTTTTGATTTAACAGAAAAACAGAAAAAGTTTCTAGTTTTTTGTTCTATATATCACTATATTACTGAATAGAATGACAAGATAAATAAAGGTCTATTATTCTTCATCCACAAATATCCAAATTTTGAGGCCTAGTACTCCATGGATAGTTCGAATTGTATAGGAACAATGATCAATTTTAGCGCGAATTGTTTGTAGAGGAACCCTACCTTCTCTGATCCATTCGACACGTGCAATTTCTTTTCCGTCAATACGTCCTGCAATTTGTATTTGAATTCCTTTTGTATCTGTTTGTTCAGTTAATTCAATAGCTCTTTTCATTGCCTTTCGAAATGAAACTCTATTTCTTAATTGAGAAGCCATATATTCTGCAAGAATATTGGGGTCTCCATAAGGTTTTTCTATTCGTGTGATAGCAATGTTGATTCTTCGGTTCACAGAACGAAATTCTTTTTGTACATTCATCTGTAATTCTTCGATTCCTCGTGTTCGGCCCTCTATTAATAAATTTGGGAATCCAATATGGATTATAACCTGGATTAAATCAATTCTTTTTTGAATTTCTATACGCGCAATTCCAATTCCTTCGAAACCTGAGGATATTCTTTTATTTTTTTGTACATAGTTCTTTATACAATTCCGTATTTTCTCATCTTCTTGTAGACCTACAGAAAAATTTTTTGGTTGTGCGAACCAAAAGGAATGATGATTTTGGGTTGTACCAAGTCTGAAACCAAGCGGATTTATTTTTTGTCCCATATTTTTTATTATATTATCTTTCCATCTATTTTTTTCTAAATATTAATCTAAATCTTAAATTCATCGAAAGATAATTTTGATTTATCTTTTAATACAATTGTTATATGACAAGTCGGCCTTTTTATCGGATAACTACGTCCTCGAGCTCTAGGTCTTAATTTTTTCACAAAAGAACCTCCATTGACTTCGGCTTTACTAATGAATAAATCGGTTTCGTTCAAACCCATATTATGACTAGCGTTTGCTGCTGCGGAATAAACCAATTTTAAAATGGGATAAGATGCTCGATAAGGCATAAGTTCCAATATCATAAGCGTTTCCTCATAAGAACGCCCGCGAATCTGATCAATTACTCTTTGCGCTTTGAAAACAGACATACATATATGTTGAGCTAAAACTTTGACTTCTCCACTCGAATTTGAGTTCTTTTTCTTTATCATAAGGTTATCTCCCGCCAATGAATGATAAGTATCTATTTTTTTTCCAAATTAACGACGAGATTTATTATCGTTTCTCGCATGTCTCGCGAAAGTCAGAGTCGGCGCGAATTCTCCCAATTTGTGACCTACCATACGATCTGTTATATAAATAGGTAAATGTTCCTTTCCATTATGAATAGCGATTGTATGGCCAATCATTTTGGGTATAATGGTAGATGCCCGAGACCAAGTTACTATTATTTCTTTCTCCTCCCTCATGTTGAGTTTTTCAATTTTTCTTGATAAATGATTAGCTACAAAAGGGTTTTTTTTTAGTGAACGTGCCACAGCTGATTACTCCTTTTTTTACATTTTAAAGATTGGCATTCTATGTCCAATAGAATATCTCGATCTAAGTATGAAGGTAAGAATAAATACAATAATGATGAATGGAAAAAAGAGAAAATCCTTTAGCTAGATAAGGGGCGGATGTAGCCAAGTGGATCAAGGCAGTGGATTGTGAATCCACCACGCGCGGGTTCAATTCCCGTCGTTCGCCCATCACATTATTTCAAATTCAAAAAATTCTATTTTCCATATTCCTATTTACGGCGACGAAGAATAAAACTATCACTATATTTTTTCCTTTTCCGACTTCTTCTTCCAAGCGCAGGATAACCCCAAGGAGTTGTGGGTTTTTTTCTACCAATTGGGGCTTTCCCTTCCCCACCTCCATGGGGATGGTCTACAGGGTTCATAACTACTCCTCTTACTACAGGACGCTTACCTATCCAACACTTCGATCCGGCTCTACCCAAACTTTGTTGATTCACCCCAACATTACCCACTTGTCCGACTGTTGCTAAGCAGTTTTTGGATATCAAACGGACCTCCCCGGATGGTAATCTTAATGTGGCTGATTTACCCTCTTTTGCGATCAGTTTCGCTACAGCGCCCGCCGCTCTAGCTAATTGTCCACCCTTTCCAAGCGTGATTTCTATGTTATGTATGGCCGTGCCTAAGGGCATATCGGTTGAAGTAGATTCCTCTTTTAAAAACCCCTTCCCAAACTGTACAAGCTTCTTCCAAAGCATACGGCTTTCTAGATGTATATGATGATATCTAGACAGATGGATCTTTATCTTATATGAATCGTATGATGAAGTACCACATGAGTGGATATATAGGAATCCAAATCTGCCGAATCACTCATGTATGATCTTCTACATCCTAGGTCTCCCCGTTCCATCATCTGGCTTATGTTCTTCATGTAGCATTCAGACCGAATGACTCTATGAAATTACGTCGATACTTCCACATATTACGGGTAACGTAGGAGACATCTCTATTTTTCCCCGGGGGGATCTTTATAATTACCACTGCTTAGCTTTCAATTCGCCTCTGACCATCAAATTAAATGTGAATAACCCGTCCTCCTCTCTTTGAAACAAGGGGCGCTTCCGGTTCTGTGCGTGCTTCAAACAATTTTGTCTTCTCCATATTACCATATCTCTAGAGTCAATAATTTTCTATGAGGAACTACTGAACTCAATCACTTGCTGCCGTTACTCAACAGTTTTCTGTTGAGGTCTATCCCATAGAGGTACTCAAATTGGATCAGTGATTGATTTCTAGGTTTCATCGTAAACCTAATTGGTTACTTCCAATTACGTAAATCAATAGTTCAAACCGCACTCAAAGGTAGGGCATTTCCCATTGATATAGGGACTTCTGTACCAGAAATAATGGTATCTCCAATTATAGCCCCTCTGGGGTGTAAAATATATCTTTTCTCACCATCCCCATAATGTATGAGACAAATGTATGCATTTCGATTAGGGTCATATTCTATGGTTACGATTCTACCAGATATGTCTTTTTCATTCCGTCGAAAATCGATTTTACGGTATAGACGCTTATGACCTCCCCCTCTATGTCTTGCGGTAATGATTCCTCTGGCATTACGACCTTTACCACAATGATGCTGTCCACAGATCAAATTATTTCGTGGATTGGATTTCATTTGACTGTCTATGGCTCTATTACGTGTGCTCGGGGTAGAAGTTTTGTATAAATGTATCGCCGTGTTATTAAGTATTTTGCTTTAAGTTCTTTTCTCTATAAGAGGTGGAATAGAATAACCCGGTTGAAGCGTAATGATCATACGTCTGTAATGCATTGTATGTCCCATAATAGGTCCTATTCTTCTACCCTTTCCTGGGAGTCGATGACTATTCATAGCTATTACCTTGACACCAAAGAAGAGTTCGACCCAATGCTTTATTTCTGTCCTAGTTGATCCTGATTCGACATTAGAAGTATATTGATTGTTCCCCAATAACCGAATACTTTTTTCTGTAAATACTGCATATTTGATTCCATCCATAACTCCATTTTCTTCCCTATGAGTTCCAGTATCGATAAGAATTCTAGTTCTTACTGTTCATATGTTATGGTATGAATATACCATACCAATTCGTTATGTATGGATGATGAGATTCCATTGATACAGAGCCAATTCCAATAGACTTATTGAACGTTCCCATTGGCGTGCATCCAGCAGGAATTGAACCTACGAATTTGCCAATTATGAGTTGGGCGCTTTAACCATTCAGCCATGGATGCTTAACAGGGCTCATTGTACATCGTGAATAACCAAATTCCAATTGAAATGAAATCTTTAGGAGGAATCAATGAAAATCTTTAGGAGGAATCAATGAAACGATATCAATTCAAATCCTGGATCTTCGAATTGAGAGAGATATTGAGTGAGATCAAGAATTCTCACTATTTCTTAGATTCATGGATCAAATTCGATTCAGTGGGATCTTTCACTCACATTTTTTTCCACCAAGAACGTTTTATGAAACTCTCTGACCCCCGAATTTGGAGTATCCTACTTTCACGTGATTCACAGGGTTCAACAAGCAATCGATATTTCACGATCAAAGGTGTAGTACTGCTTGTAGTAGTGGTCCTTATATCTCGTATTACCAATCGAAAGATGGTCGAAAGAAAAAATCTCTATTTGATGGAGCTTCTTCCTATACCTATGAATTCCATTGGACCCAGAAATGAGACATTGGAAGAATCTTTTTGGTCTTCCAATATCAATAGATTGATTGTTTCGCTCCTGTATCTTCCAAAAGAGAAAAAGATTTCTGAGAGTTGTTTCATGGATCCGCAAGAGAGTACTTGGGTTCTCCCAATAAATAAAAAGTGTATCATGCCTGAATCGAACCGGGGTTCGCAGTGGTGGAGGAACCGGATCGGAAAAAAGAGGGATTCTAGTTGTAAGATAGCTAATGAAACCGTAGCTGGAATTGAGATCTCATTCAAAGAGAAAGATAGCAAATATCTGGAGTTTCTTTTTTTATCCTATACGGATGATCCGATCCGCAAGGACCATGATTGGGAATTGTTTGATCGTCTTTCTCCGAGGAAGAAGCGAAACATAATCAACTTGAATTCGGGACAGCTATTCGAAATCTTAGGGAAAGACTTGATTTGTTATCTCATGTCTGCTTTTCGTGAAAAAAGACCAATTGAAGGGGAGGGTTTCTTCAAACAACAAGGAGCTGAGGCAACTATTCAATCAAATGATATTGAGCACGTTTCCCATCTCTTCTCGAGAAACAAGTGGGGTATTTCTTTGCAAAATTGTGCTCAATTTCATATGTGGCAATTCCGCCAAGATCTCTTCGTTAGTTGGGGGAAGAATCAGCACGAATCGGATTTTTTGAGGAACGTATCGAGAGAGAATTGGATTTGGTTAGACAATGTGTGGTTGGTAAACAAGGATTGGTTTTTTAGCAGGGTACGGAATGTATTGTCAAATATTCAATATGATTCCACAAGATCTATTTTCGTTCAAGTAACGGATTCTAGCCAATCGAAAGGATCCTCTGATCAATCCAGAGATCATTTCGATTCCATTAGAAATGAGGATTCAGAATATCACACATTGATCGATCAAACAGAGATTCAGCAACTAAAAGAAAGATCGATTCTTTGGGATCCTTCCTTTCTTCAAACGGAACGAACAGAGATAGAATCAGATCGATTCCCGAAATGCCTTTTTGGATCTTCCTCAATGTCCCGGCTATTCACGAAACGTGAGAAGCAGATGAATAATCATCTGCTTCCGAAAGAAATCGAAGAATTTCTTGGGAATCCTACAAGATCAATTCGTTCTTTTTTCTCTGACAGATGGTCAGAACTTCATCTGGGTTCGAATCCTACTGAGAGGTCCACTAGAGATCAGCAATTTTTGAAGAAAAAACAAGATGTTTCTTTTGTCCCTTCCAGGCGATCGGAAAATAAAGAAATGGTTGATATATTCAAGATAATTACGTATTTACAAAATACCGTCTCAATTCATCCTATTTCATCAGATCCGGGATGTGATATGGTTCCGAAGGATGAACCAGATATGGACAGTTCCAATAAGATTTCATTCTTGAAAAAAAATCCATTTTTGGATTTATTTCATCTATTCCATAACCGGAACAAAGGGGGATACACGTTACACCACGATTTTGAATCAGAAGAGAGATTTCAAGAAATGGCAGATCTATTCACTCTATCAATAACCGAGCCGGATCTGGTGTATCATAGGGGATTTGCCTTTTCTATTGATTCCTACGGGTTGGATCAAAAAAAATTCTTGAATGAGGTATTCAACTCCAGAGATGAATCGAAAAAGAAATCTTTATTGGTTCTACCTCCTCTTTTTTATGAGGAGAATGAATCTTTTTATCGAAGGATCAGAAAAAAATTGGTCCGGATCCACTGCGGGAATGATTTGGAAGATCCAAAACTAAAAACAGCGGTATTTGCTAGCAACAACATCATGGAGGCAGTCAATCAATATAGATTGATCCGAAATCTGATTCAAATCCAATATAGCATCTATGGGTACATAAGAAATGTATCGAATCG